AATAAAATGCCTGAAAAAGGGTTATCTTGATAGGATAAATTATGTAGATTTAGCCTACTTTTATTAGTTCTAATAATTCATAATTATTTCTTATAAAATCAAAATTTATCGTGCACTTACACCAAAAACTATTCTTATAAAGTAAGCTAAAATTAAGCTAGTGGGTTCATACCCCAAAAATGAAATTATTTCCTTTATTAATAATATTAAAAAAAATAATTTTTTTATGAGTTTTAGTCTTATCTATTTTCATCTCACTCTCTTCTACTTTTTGATTTTCTCTATGAATATCATTAGAAATCAATATATTAATTTTTATCCCAATTATAAATTCAAAAAATTTTCTTTCTTCTAATAGTATGCTTAATTATTACGTTATTCAATCTATATCCTCCTCAGTATTCTTATTCTCTTCAATTATATCATCGATATTTTCAACTCAAGTCTTTAATTTAATAATAATAATCACTATATTAATTAAATTGGGGGCCGCTCCATTTCATTCATGATTTCCTCAAATCGCAGAAGGATTAAATTTTTTCCCCTTTTTTATCCTTACTTCATTACAAAAAATCATTCCTCTTCATATCATCTCTATGGCCAATAATTATATATTAATCCCTTTTATTATTATATCCAGAATAGTAGGATCTTTGGGGGGTCTAAATCAAACATCTTTTAAAAAAATTTTAGCATTTTCATCCATTTCTCATCTTTCCTGAATTATATCATTAATCCTAATTAATCAAAATTTTTGAGTAACATATTTTATTATTTATACCTTAATTTTAATAAAAATTATTTCTTTATTAAAAAAAAATAATTCCTTATTTATTATGAACTCTAACTCTATAAAAATAACAATATTTAGTAAAATTTTGCTGTTTTCTTTCTTCTTATCCCTAGGAGGATTACCCCCATTTTTAGGGTTCTTAACTAAGTGAGTAGCAATTATCTATATTTCAAAAAATTTATCAATTATTATTATTATCCTCATTATCTCCTCTCTAATTAACTTATTCTTCTATATACGCTCTCTATTCCCAATAATTTTAAACTTAAATATAATAATAAAATCTTCTTTTTTACCTTCACCCACTCAATCATTTAACTTCTTTTTGATTAATTCCTTAGGCATTATTCTTTTTATCCCATTTATACTCTCATTTTAAGGATTTTAAGTTAATTTAAACTATATACCTTCAAAGTATAAAATAATCTAATAATTAAATCTTAGAAAACCATCTTTAAATTTGCAATTTAATATTTTTTTTATAAAATATAAGATTTTATATAGTAAAAGAATATTATTCATTTATAAATTTACAATTTATAGCCTAAAATTCAGCCATTTTACCGCGATGATTATTTTCAACAAATCATAAAGACATTGGTACTATATACTTATTATTCGGAAGATGATCATCAATAGTAGGTATGTCAATAAGAATTTTAATTCGCACTGAATTAGGTCAACCAGGATCTTTAATCGGAAATGATCAAATTTACAACGTTATTGTAACAGCCCATGCTTTTATTATAATTTTTTTCATAGTTATACCAATCATAATTGGGGGCTTTGGTAATTGATTAATCCCATTAATATTGGGGGCCCCAGACATGGCTTTCCCACGAATGAATAATCTAAGATTTTGACTTTTACCCCCATCAATTTTTCTATTATTAACTTCTTCTTTAATCGATAGAGGAGCTGGAACCGGATGAACAGTATACCCCCCCTTATCAGCTAATATTTCTCACTCAGGAGCTTCAGTCGATATAGCAATTTTCTCTCTTCACTTGGCAGGAATCTCCTCTATTTTAGGGGCTATTAATTTCATTACAACAATTATCAACATACGATCCCCAGGAATAAGATTAGAACGAATACCACTATTCGTATGATCAGTACTAATCACAGCAATTCTTCTTCTTCTCTCCCTCCCCGTTCTTGCTGGGGCAATTACTATATTATTAACAGATCGAAATTTTAACACATCATTTTTTGACCCTTCAGGAGGAGGAGATCCTATCTTATATCAACATTTATTTTGATTTTTTGGTCACCCTGAAGTATACATTCTCATCCTACCAGGTTTTGGGATAGTATCACATATTATTTGTTTTCATACTGGGAAAAAAGAACCATTTGGTTCTTTGGGAATAATTTATGCTATATTAGCAATTGGATTTCTGGGATTTATCGTGTGAGCCCACCACATATTCACAGTTGGAATAGATATTGATACACGAGCTTACTTTACCGCAGCAACAATAATTATTGCAGTCCCTACGGGAATTAAAATTTTTAGATGATTAGCTACCCTTCATGGATCTAATATTAATTATAACTCTTCTATATTATGAGTATTAGGTTTCGTATTCTTATTTACTTTAGGTGGTTTAACAGGTATTATTTTAGCTAACTCCTCAATTGATATTATCCTTCATGACACTTACTACGTAGTTGCTCATTTTCATTATGTCCTTTCAATAGGAGCTGTTTTTGCTATTTTAGGGTCAATTACCCATTGATTTCCTTTATTTTTTGGAGTAAATTTTAACTCACTATGATTAAAAATTCAATTTTTTTCTATATTTATTGGAGTAAATATAACTTTTTTCCCACAACATTTTTTAGGCCTAAGAGGTATACCACGACGATACTCTGATTACCCTGATTTTTTCTCTAAATGAAATCTAATTTCATCTTTTGGTAGCATAATCTCTTCTATAAGTGTAATTTTATTTATTATTATTTTATGAGACGCCTTCCAATCTAAACGCTCAATTTCAATCTCCCAATTTTCAAACACTTCTAATGAATGACAATTAAACTTTCCCCCTTCTGAGCATACATTTAACCAAAATAATATTTTAATCAAATAAACTAATGATAACATGATCAAATATTATATTTTCTAATAGAAACTCTCCTGTTATAGAGCAAATAATTTTTTTTCATGATCATACTATACTTATTATCACAATAATCCCTATTATTACATTATATATAATTATTAATATTATAATAAACACCTTCTCATCACGTTTCCTAATAGAAGGGCAAGAAATTGAAACAATTTGGACAATTATCCCTGCAATCACATTAATTTTCATTGCCCTTCCATCTCTCCGACTTTTATACATAATAGATGAATCATTTTCTCCAACTATTACTGTAAAAATCATTGGCCACCAATGATACTGATCATATGAATTCTCAGATTTCAATATTGAATTTGACTCATTTATAATCCCATCTAATGAAATAAAAATAAATTCATTTCGTCTTCTTGATGTCGATAATCGAATAGTAGTCCCCTTCAATTCACATATTAAATTTCTAATTACATCAGCTGATGTTATCCACTCATGAACTATCCCTTCTTTAGGTATAAAAATAGATGCAATTCCGGGTCGCTTAAATCAATCATTTTCCTTCCCTAATCGTCCAGGAATTTTCTTTGGGCAATGCTCTGAAATTTGTGGGGCTAATCATAGATTTATACCAATCTCTATAGAAATTACCTCTCCCAATAATTTTATCAAATGACTTAAATCATTTTCATTGAATGGCTGAAATTTTAAGCATTGGTCTCTTAAACCACTCTATGGTGATTATCACTTTCAATGAAAAAACTAGTTAAATTAAATAACAAAAGAATGTCATTCTTTAATTACTATAAGTGTTTTTTATCCCTCAAATTTTTCCAATAAATTGAAATATTCTTACAATCTTTTTTTTAATTACTATATTTATAAATTTTATCATAATTTTTTTTATCCCCATAAAATCCTATAAATTTTATACCCTAAATAAGGCCTATAATAAAATATTTTTCAAATGATAATAAATTTATTTTCAATTTTTGACCCATCTACATCTATTAACTTAAGATTAAATTGATTATCAATTTTCCCAATAATTTTTGTTATTCCCTCGTGATTTTGAGTAATTCCATCACAACTCCAAATATTTTGAAAAAGAATTTTTATAAAAATTATTAATGAAATTAAAAGAAACTTAATATATAAAAATCAAAAATTTTCTTTATTATTTATATCTATTTTTTCAATAATCTTATTACTTAATTGCTTAGGATTAACCCCATATGTATTTACCCCTACCAGACATATTTCATTATCAATAATATTATCTTTCCCTATTTGACTCACATTAATACTAAAAGGTTGAATTTCCTCATTTAATAAAATAATAACTCACTTAGTTCCTTTAGGATCCCCACTTATTTTAACCTTTTTTATAGTAATTATCGAAACAGTAAGAAATCTTATTCGTCCAATCACCCTCTCTGTTCGCCTTTCTGCTAATATAATTAGAGGTCACCTTCTTATCCACCTAATCACCTCAATCCCATATAGCTACCCCTCAATGCTCTTAATTATTTTACCTTTAATATTTGCTCTCATAATCTTAGAAACAGCTGTTGCTATTATCCAAAGATACGTCTTTATTACATTAGCATCATTATATTCAAATGAGATTTAATAACCAATGATATCCCACCCATTCCATATAGTAGAAAAAAGACCCTGACCTTTCACTAGCTGTGTTTCCTCAATTATAATTACTATCAGAACTATTAGTATTCTTCATTTCTCATTCTCATTCATAATTATACTATCATTAATAATTTTAGCATTAACTCTTTTTCAATGATGACGAGATGTCTCACGAGAAGCATCTCTTCAGGGGTACCACTCATCATTCGTAGTACTAGGATTAAAAATAGGGATAATTTTATTTATTATCTCAGAAATCTTCTTCTTTTTATCTTTTTTCTGAGCATTTTTCCATAGAATATTATCCCCTAATATTGAAATTGGTGCTATATGACCTCCAATACATATTTTCCCATTCAACCCTTTCGAAATTCCACTTTTAAACACAACAATTCTTATTTCTTCTGGGATTTCTATTTCATGATCCCATCATAGAATTATCAATAATAACCTCAAAGAGTCACTAAATTCTCTTATAATCACTATCTTACTAGGGGTAATTTTTACCGCGCTTCAAAGATGAGAATACATTCAATCCCAATTCTCTATAAGCGATAGAATTTTTGGGTCTACATTTTTTATAACTACAGGATTTCATGGAATTCATGTTATCATTGGTACATCATTTCTAATTATCTCATTAATTCGAATAAATAATAATCTCATTACATCATCACATCACTTTGGGTTTGAAGCTGCCGCATGATATTGACACTTTGTAGATGTAGTGTGATTATTTTTATTTACATTTATATATTGATGAATTTTCTATTTAATTAGTATATATAAGTACATTTAATTTCCAATTAAAAAGATTTTTTTACAAAATTAAATAATTAAGACCCTATTTATCATTTTAATCCCCTTAATAATCATCACAATTTCTTCCTTTATATCCTCAGAAAGATCCCTAGATAAAGAAAAATTATCCCCATTCGAGTGTGGATTTGACCCCTTCTCCCTATCGCGAGTTCCATTTTCTTTAAAATTCTTTTTAATTTCAATTATTTTTTTGATTTTTGATATTGAAATTGTAATTATACTCCCATTCCCCTTACTAACTGAGAATAAAAATATTACTCTAATTTTAAGAATTATTATGATTAACCTTATAATATTATGGGGATTAATCTATGAATGGAACAAAAGTATATTAGAATGATTAAAATAAAAAGAAAAGTATTTAAATAATATAATAAAGCCTAATTTGCAATTAGAAATTGAAGCTATTCCTTTTCTAAAAATAAAGCGATCTTTAATTGCAGTCAGTTTCGACCTGACCCTAGACAAAAGTCTATTTTTTTAATAGAAGCCAAAACCCCCGAGGCCATTCACTGTTAATGAATGAATTGATCTATTCCTATTAAAAACAAAGATTAATTTTAATAGACTTCTAATCTATAAATAATGATAACTCATTTAATCTTTAAATTTTTATAGTGTAATTTAACACTTAACATTTTCGTTGTTAAAATGATTTTTTTTTCTAAAAATATTCTCAAAAATTTTTTTCTTTACATTTTCAGTGTAATATTTTCTACATAAACTATAAGAATAAAAAATTATAAAAATAATTAAAATTCCTAAAAAAAATACCACTAAAGATCTTAAAAAATTATCTCTTAATCATATGACTATAATTCTATTCTTTTTTATAAAAAAAGTTACACCCCCCGGCCCCATCTCTTCTAATCACTTTCAATCATCCTCTGAAATTTTTCTTATTTTTTTATAAAAAAAAATAAATAATAAACTAGACAATATTGATATAAATCACATTCTCCTTAAAAAAAAATAAATTTTATTTATAATATAACCACTTATTTTTATTATATATATAATATAAAAAAAATAAAAAGTAAAAATAATTAGTAAAATATTAATAAATTTTCTAAAATTAGAGAGAACTAATAAATCATTTCATGAAAATAATACCCATGATATAATAGAGCCAGATAAAATAACCGTAATTCTCAAAAAATAAATCGGAATAACTATATAAATTCTTATATCTTTAGATAAAAATCTTTGAGTAAAAACTCCTTTTCAAATAATATAATATATTATCCGTAAACAATATATTATAGTTAACGAAGTTCTAATAATTACCATAAAAGTAATAACAAAATTATCACTATTTATATAAACATACTCAAGAATTAAATCTTTAGAATAAAAGCCTCCTACAAAAGGAAATCCAAATAATGAAAATCTAGCCAACCCTATACACCCCCTAATCACGGGACTAAAAGAAAAAAATCTTCCTAAATAACGAATATCTTGAATTCCTCCTATTCTATGAATCACTAAACCAGCACATAAAAATAATATTGACTTAAATAGAGCATGAGTCAATAAGTGAAAAAAAGCAAACTCTAATTTACCCAAAGATAAAATTAATATAATTAACCCTAACTGACTAAGTGTAGAAAAAGCAATAATTTTTTTAAAATCCATTTCTAAATTAGCCCCTATTCCCGCTATAAATAAAGTCATTCTTGAAATTATTATTATTATATTTGAATAAATTTTAAACTCAAAAAGAAAGTTAAATCGAATCAGTAAATAAATACCAGCAGTGACAAGAGTAGAAGAATGAACCAATGAAGAAACTGGAGTAGGGGCAGCTATAGCTGCTGGTAGTCAAGCTGAAAAAGGAATCTGTGCTCTTTTAGTTATTCCAGAGATTAAAATAAAAATCCCACAAATTATAACTATTTCCTTCACATCACATATATCTAATCTGCTATAATTCATTAAAAAAATTATTGATATCAATATCGTCACATCCCCAACTCGATTTCTTAGGACAGTAATTATACCTGAATTATAAGAACTAACTCTTTGATAATAAATTACTAAACAATAAGAAACTAGTCCTAGCCCATCCCACCCCAATATAATTATAATTATATTGGGGGAAACAATAAATAATAGTATGGAAAATACAAAAAGCAAGACTATATAACAAAAATATTCTTTACCCCCATCCATTTTCATATACCTCTCTCTATAAATTATAACCATAGAAGAAATAAATAATACTACCCACATAAATCTCACTCTCACCCAATCTAACAAAAAATAAAATTTTACATCTAATGATATTAAATCTAAAAAAATGAACTCCAATAAAATAATTTTATAATAATAAATTAAATATAAAAAAGTCATAAATATTATAACTCTATTAATAAACAAAAAAAAACCTCATTTTAAAAAAATTACTTAATGATTTTTACTCATCTATAAATCCACAATTTATAATTTTAAAATTTAAACTAATCTAAGTTATTATTTATACTCAATTTAAAAAACAATCTATTTTTAATACCCAAACCACTAGAGGAAAAAAATGAAACAATAAAATTATATATTCTCGCAATAAAACCGGCTTAACTGATCATACTACTCACCCCTCACCATGATTAATATACCTATATATATATAATGAATAACAAGCTCTTAAAAAAGAAATTATCATTAAAGGAAAAATAAATAATAACCTAAATTTAATTAAACTTCCTATTAAAAAAATCTCCCCAAAAATATTTATTGATGGGGGAGCAGATATATTAACAATAGAAAAAAGGAATCATCACAACCTTATACCAGGAAAAATTTTTATTATTCCTTTTAAGAGTATAACTCTACGTGTAAAAAACCGCTCATATAATATATTTCCCAAACAAAATAACCCAGAAGAGCATAATCCGTGGCCTAATATTAATAATAAACCCCCGTAAGATCCTCAAAAATTTATATTTATTGTACCCCCTAAAACTACCCCTATATGACAAATTGATGAGTAAGCAATTAATGATTTAATATCTGTTTGAAATAAACACATAATCCCCACATTCATTCCCCCCAACACAGAAACCACCACTAAAATATACCCAATTTCTATTATTTCAAATATAAAAAACCTCTTAAACCGATAAATTCCATACACCCCTAATTTTAATAAAACAGCCGCCAAAATTATTGACCCTGCAATGGGGGCCTCAACGTGAGCCTTAGGTAATCATAAATGAACAAAAAATATAGGAACTTTTACTAAAAACCCTAATATTATTAAAATAAATAATACTCCTATTCTTCCCTTTAACCAAAAATCTAAAAATAGATAATTTAAAGTTACTTCCCCATATAATAATATTAATACAAATAGAGGCATAGAGCCTAACAATGTATACATCAATATATATGTACCAGCCTGCAATCGCTCTGGTTGATTACCTCAATTAAAAATTAATATAATAATAGGAAATAAAACTGCCTCAAAAAAAAAATAAAATATTATTAAATTTAATCTAAAAAAACACAAAAATAACAAAAATAATATTAAAAATAAATAAAATATAAAATATTTATTATTGTATAGATTATCTTTAAATCTAGAAAGAAATATCAAAACCAACACCCATACAGATAATAATATTAAATTAATTCTTATTAAATCTCCCCAAAAATTAAAAATTATATCCCTATCACCTCCTGAAAGTAATTGTTTAAAAACCACTATAAATACTAAAAAAAGAACATTTATCATAGAAACTCCAGAAAAAAATATAGACATTCAAAGAATCATAAATATAGATACTATTATTCTTAACATTTTAACATATTCATAGACATAATTTGGTCATTACCATAAAAGAAATTTATAATTACTAACAAACTTAATCCTAAACTAGCCTCAGCTACAATTATAATTAAATAAACCACTAATAATAAATATCTATTAATTAATACTTCATATACTATTATTAAAAATAATCTTAGATATATAAATTCAAATCTCAACAAAACAGTTATTATGTGAAACCGATTTTTTAAGAAAGTTATCAAACCTACAATATATATGAAGAACGAAATTTCAACCATTAGTTATAATAATTTAAATAAAAATATTGGTTTTGTAAACCAAATTTGAGAAAATCTTATAACTTCAGAAAAGAAAATCTCTTTAAATATCCAAAATTTATGTACTTATTATATACTATTTTCTGATATTAAAATAATAACCTTTTTCATAATAACATTTTTTATATTTAATCACCCAATAAGAATACTATTTTCTATTATCATAACAACAATTTTTTTATCATTTATAGTTATAAAATCCATAAAAATAATATGATTATCATTAATTTTAATTCTTCTGGTGTTGGGGGGAATACTAATTCTCTTCCTGTATATTATTAGATTAATTCCAAATAAAAAAATTTTTATTAATAAAAAACTTATTATACTACTTATTTTAATAATATTGAGATTCAAAAATTCTAGAATTTTTGAATCTCAATATTACTTAATTAACTCACTTTTCTTTTATTCCTCAATAAATTTTATTATTTTTATAATAATTTACTTATTAATTACATTAATAGTAGTAATAAAAATCATAACTTCCTCAAACTCACCCCTAAAACTATATAACTAATGAGCATCAAAAAAATAATAAACCCAATTACTAATCTTCCCACCCCATCTACTATCTCATTCATATGAAATATAGGATCCTTATTAGGGATATGTTTAATTATCCAAATCTTAACAGGGTTATTTTTAGCAATAAATTTCTCTAGAGATATCTTAACAGCATTTAATATAATATCTCATATCATACGTGATGTAAATAATGGATGACTAATCCGATCAATTCACTCTAACGGAGCTTCTATATTTTTTATTTTCCTTTATATACACATCGGTCGAGGTATTTATTACTCATCTTTCTTTTTTTTTAAAACATGGTTATCAGGGATTTTAATTATTTTTACCCTAATAGCAACAGCATTCCTCGGGTATGTACTCCCGTGGGGGCAAATATCCTTTTGGGGGGCAACAGTAATCACCAACCTTTTTTCTGCTATCCCTTACGTAGGGTCAATATTAACTTACTGAGTTTGAGGGGGGTTTTCAGTAGATAATAGAACTTTAACTCGATTTTTCTCCCTCCATTTCATTCTTCCATTTATCTTATTAATATTAATACTAATCCATATTATAATAATTCACGAAATAGGATCCTCAAATCCTTTAGGAATTAATTTAAATATCGATAAAATTCCATTTCATCCTTACTTTACTATTAAAGATATTTTAGGAATCTTTATTACCTTATTTATTTTCTCTACTATTGTGTTAATTACCCCTTATATTCTAATTGATTCAGAAAACTTTAATATAGCAAATCCATTAGTTACCCCGCCTCATATTCAACCTGAATGATATTTTCTATTCGCTTATGCCATTCTTCGATCTATCCCTAATAAATTTGGGGGAGTAATTGCTTTAATAATATCTATTATAATTATTGTTACTCTGCCTTTCTCAATAAATAATAAATTTTCCTCATTTTATTTTTTCCCTATAAAAAAAATACTTTTTTGAATTTTAATTAACATTTTTGTTATACTCACATACTTAGGGGCTTGCCCAGTAGAATACCCATTCATTATTTCAAGACAAATTCTAACTACACTATATTTTTCTTTCTTTATCATCATTCCTTTTTAATGACTTTTTAACTATAAATTAAGTATATATTTTGAAAATATAAAAAAGAATAACATTTCTAATAGTCTTTTTCTCAAAAGGATACAAAACATAAATATATACAACCATTTGAAAAAGCTAATAAAAAAGATTATAACAATTCTATAAGGTAATACTACTTTCCAAGCTAATATTATCAATTTGTCATACCGATACCGCACCAACGTCCCACGGATTAAAATAAATAAAACTATCACCATTAAAACATCAACCATTATAAAACCTCCAGAACCAATAAATAAATTTGAAGAAATAAGTCTAACTAAAATAATATTTCCGTACTCAGCTATAAATAGAACTGCAAAATTCCATGAGCCATATTCAATATTAAACCCTGAAACTAACTCTGATTCTCCTTCTGACAAATCAAAAGGTCTACGATTAGTCTCAGCAAAACAAGATACTATTCAAACAATAAATAAATTCATAAACCCAAATAATATAACTCAAAAATCCTGAAATATTTCAATTTTTATAATATTATACCTACCACAAAAAAAAATAATTCCAATCATAAGAAGAGAAAATCTAACCTCATATGAAATCACCTGAGCTACTCCCCGATATGCCCCTAATAAAGTATATTTAGAATTAGAAGATCAACCCCCTAATAAAATCACATAAACTCTCAATCTTGAAATACATAATAAAAATACTATTCCATAATCTAATAAAATTTGATTATAATCTCATTTAAATAAAAATCATAATCTTATTATCAATATCAAAGAGGCTACTGAAGAGAGAATATAAAAAATTATATTTAAATAAAATATTATATTTATTTCCTTTCTAAATAATTTAATAGCATCACCAAAAGGTTGAAAAATCCCTATAAACCCAACTTTATTAGGCCCTTTACGAATATGAACATACCCTAAAATTTTTCGCTCTAATAATGTGAAAAAAGCCACCCTAACTAAAACACATAAAATTAAAAACATAAAACTTAAATTAGAAATCATTTTTAAAGGAAACTACTCATAAAGGAAGCTTAAATTCCTCGCATATAATTTTTCTGCCACTTTAAATTATTTCACTAACTGGGTTCCCCATATTCAAATTCTAAATTTGATACAATATTTCTGCCTAGTTAGTTTAAAAATTTTTTAAATTAAATCAATTAAATTAATATTTTATATTCCTTTCGTACTAAAAAAATAATTACTTAAAATTAAGATAGAAACCAACCTGGCTCACGCCGGTCTGAACTCAGATCATGTAGGAAATTAAAAGTTGAACAAACTTCTTCTCTTTAATTTCTTCATTAAAAAAGAATCCTAATCCAACATCGAGGTCGCAAACTATTTTATCTATATGAACTATCCAAAATTATTACGCTGTTATCCCTAGAGTATTTTTCACACAAAATCGCTAAAAACGGAACAAATTAACTACCTAAAAAGATATATATTCTTTCCAAATCACCCCAATTAATTTAAATAACATAATTATTATTAAAATTATGAAATTTAATTCAAAATTCATAGGGTCTTCTTGTCCCTAATTTACATTTTTGCTTCTTCACAAAAAAATTAAATTCAATTTATTAACTAAAGAAAGCTTAGAATCGTTAAACCATTCTCTTAGCACTCATTTAAAGCCTTATTTCAATACCTTCGCATAGTCAAAATACCACAGCAATTTAATAATCATTGAGCAGGTTTTACATTTTATTAGATCAAAATGAAATGTTTTTGTTAAACAGTCAACCCTAAACTTTTGCCTAATTCCTTTAGTTTAATTTTACTAAAAAATTAAATAAAATCTTAAATAAAATCACTTTAAAATTTAATTTTACTAATTATTTTATTGTTTTAATTTAATAAAATTATTAAAATCATAAAATAACCTTAAATTCAATAATTTTTTTTTAAAATAAATTCTTTATTAAAAGATTAAGAAAATTTTATTCCTTATTATTCATTATATTCTATATTATTAAAAGATAATCCATAAGCTTATCCCAACAGACCGTTCCTATTTTTATATTAAAATATAAAACATAAATAGATAGATGTATAATCTCTATTATTATAACCAGATATCCTTAAATATGTATAAAATTTCATTTCTATCAAAACATTAATAATTATATTTCCACATAAAAACTTTATTTTGATAAATCATTTTAATTTCGGGAAATTAAAATAATTTAATTTCTTTAAAAAACCCTGATGCAAAAGGTACTTTTATAAATAAATACTTTTCAAATTTTTAATTTTTCAAAATTTTCACTAGTCCTTCACAGTAAAAAATAAATTTAATTTCTTAAATAAATACATTTTATTATATAGCTTTTTTAATAAATTCTATAAACAAATACTATAAATCTAAATTAAAATGGTCTATAAAACAAACTTTCATTGTAAATGAAATATCTAATGATTTCATTTTAAAAAGCACTTTCCAGTACTTTTACTTTGTTACGACTTATCTCAAATCTGAGAGCGACGGGCGATATGTGCATATCCTAGAGCTTCATTCAAATATTCATAATATTAATAATTTACTTTTAAATCCTAAAATTAAATATTTCACAATCATATTAATTATAATCACTGTAATTCACTTCATTCATAATTTTATATTGCACCTTGACTTAATATATTTTTTTATAAAAAAATCCTAAATATAATTATTTAATATAATTAAATATAGTGGTATACAAATTGAAATCACAAAATTAAGTAAGATCGAGGCGTTTTATCCATTACAGAGCAAATTCCTCTAAAAAGCTTAAAATACCGCCAAAATCTTATGATTTCATATTAATTATCTACTAACAATATTTAGCTTAAAATAATAGGGTATCTAATCCTAGTTTAACTTTTAAATTTATTTAAAATCAAAACACAAAAAACTAACTTATAAATTTCACCTTAATAAACTAGAACAATAATAATTAAATTTTTATTAAAATTACATAAAAAAAAAGATCTACTTGTATAACCGCGGCGGCTGGCACAAGTTTTGCCAAATCTAAATTTAAATTTCTGCTTTAATTTTATTAAAAAATACAAATATTTCTTCTATTTTTTAAAATAAAAAATTTATACTAAATAATATAAAGAAAATTTAAAATATTTTTTAAAAAACTATATTTTAATTACTCATACCTTTACCTTCTATTTTTCCCTTTTTAGAAGGGAAAGGTATAGTTAAATTTTAATGTCATTCCCGTGCGTCTACTTTGTGTATGTAATTGAATATATTTAAGATAGATTTACCGATAGGGGGAATTTGCTCTAGATTTTATCTAAATTCATTTGAAGCAGAGCTGTCATCTTAAAATGTTTGAAATATATTCTAATATATGAAACCATGTCTTCAAATTAACTTTCAAAGATTAAACAAAGACATTTAAATGTGATTGACGAGTGATGCTCCTTAAATTTCTGAAAATGTTACATTATTTTTATTTTTTCTAAAATGCCACTTTTTTATAAAGTGTTGTAATTAAAA